GTTACGTACTTACTTAAAAAAGAATAAACCTCAATTCCAAGAAATTATATCTTCTACCAAGACATTCACCGAGCAAGCAGAAGCCGTTTTGAAGGAAGCTATTCAGGAACAGATCGAACTATTTCTACTTCAGGAACAACCATAAATTTATCATACTTATTCTTAGCATGAGAGTAATCATTGAGAAAAATTTCTGATTTGAATCATTCAATAAGGGTTTCTTAGTATAGACATTTAACAAAATAGATGGAAAAAAATTGCGTCCAATAGGATTTGAACCTATACCAAAGGTTTAGAAGACCTCTGTCCTATCCATTAGACAATGGACGCTTTTCATTTCTATTTTCTTCTTTCGTATTCTTACTTTACTCTTGTTCAAATAAAAAACGATTATAAAGAAAATATATCTTTTCGGGAAAAAAAGGATGCATATCCAAATTGATGACGCATGTATAATAAAGAATATGGAGCGGGTAGCGGGAATCGAACCCGCATCGTTAGCTTGGAAGGCTAGGGGTTATAGTCGACGTTGGTTGATCATTTTTAACGTCTCTAATTCAAAACCGAACATGAAATTTTGGTTTCATTCGGCTCCTTTATGGAAGGTCCATTTATTTCCAGAGAAATAATTAGATCCATAACATCTATGTCAGCTTTTCTGTATGAATGCAGCTAAAGCTACTCGCTTTCTAGATGATCCCTCTAGAGGAGAGAGATTATACCAAATCTATCTAGTCTAGTTACTTCGTTCCCTATTTTCACTCCCAGGATCCTCAGGAAAAGAATTTGGTTTCCACCGAGCTGAAACAATATGCTGATGGTTCTAGTAAACCAAAACTCTCGTTTTTTAGCTATTTGGCTTCAATTTCCCTTTACAACACCAAAATGGAAGATCTAGTTACGATTGGAAATAAACTTTTGTATCTTCATCCATAGATCCTTTACCTATACTTATTCAATTGGAATAGTTAATCCAATTCAAAAAATTATGCTTCGCGACTCCATATCCATAATCCAATTTTTTGATGCAATTTCTAATTGGCCTTTGGATACAAATCGTGAGAACGTATATTTTTCCTCAAATATGCTATTGAGAGGAAAAGGATTAAACCTTTTTAAGAAATAAAGTTTTTGATCGGAGTTAAAAAAAAAAACCGATGGACCCCTTAACTATTTAAGTTGTTAATAGAACGAATCACACTTTTACCACTAAACTATACCCGCTACATATTCATTATTGTATATGAATGGACCATTTGTCGAACAAAAAAAGGGGTGAGACAAAATCAAGATAGCATCAGAATCATGAAAATTCTAGCGTTGACACGTATTTTGTCTCGCCGGGTACTTAAAATAAAAAGAAGCTAAGCGAAGAGCGGAAAGCTTATTTAAATAACATAATTCAATTTAAATAGCATAACATAAAAAGTTAAGCTTTTCGTTTGCTGGGAAGTCGTTACTAAACTAATGGTTTCCGCCTGAAGGGGTGATTGAAGCTAGACTATAAAAATTAGAAATTCTGTATACATGGACCTCCCTTTTTTCACCTTCTTTTAAACTGCCAGTGCCAGATCTTATGAATTCGGGTCAATTGAATCTCAACTGTTCAAATAAAGTTTGTCTCTTGAAGAAGTAAATGAGTTATATTGAGTTCTATTCTATTAGAATAGAAATATGTTAGAATAGAAATATTTTTAATATTAAACAATGTTAAATGTAATTTAACATTGTTTAATGTATATATATATATATGATATATTATCATATGTGTTTTTTTATTCCTTACTTGACAACAGTAAGAAATTAAGTAAGAAATTAAGTAATAAACTCAGAAAAAGAAAAATCAATAAAAAAAAAAAGAAGAATAAAAAAGAAATATTAAATTCAATTATAATAAATGGCACTTCGATCATAGGAATGATAATGGAAATTTCTCTTGTTGTTGTTGCTTCAATAACAAGTATTTTTGATTGCTTTAAATTCCAAATTAAATCGTTTGATCTATGAAGGATTCATTGGAATAAAAGAAGAAATGTCCCGGCCAGTACTTAAGCAGATCAGGCCGGTAGAATAAACCTTTCGTATAAAATCAAAGAACTAAGATATTCTTTCTATTGAGGAGATCCATTTTGAGTCATTATCTATATTGAATTCCTGATCAATTGCTTTTTTCTATCTTTTTCTTATTTTTCTTATACATATTTTATACATATTTTCTTATACATAATATATTTATACTATATATAAATATTTAGTATAAATATATACCTTTCCTTTTATTTTATTTAAATAGTTATTTAAATATTAAATACTTTGTTTAAGTTTAAATTTAAATAACCATTTAAATAATTTCTATTATTTGTTAGAATATTTTATAGAATATTTCTAATTTCTATTTTAATAATAGAATTATATAATAAAATAAATAATAATATTAAATAATAATATTAAATAATAATAAAGTTAAATAAGATTAAATAAATAAAAATAAATAAAATGAAAAAAGAAAATAAATAAAAGAAGGTAGATTTTTATCAATCTTTATTTCACGTGTTACATCACATAACAAATTTTAAATTTGGAATTAGGAGAGATGGCTGAGTGGACTAAAGCGGCGGATTGCTAATCCGTTGTACGAATTATTTGTACCGAGGGTTCGAATCCCTCTCTTTCCGCTTTCTCTGATCGCTTGGGATTTTCAAATTCGAAAAGATTCTCATTCCTTGATTTTATCATAGTTAAATGTATGAAACAAATAAGATTATTAAGAATTAATTTAGAAAAAAGCAAAAAAACTAGAAATTTTTTATTCCTCACGTCCAGGATTGCGTCCTGGATCATTAGATAAGAATCCAAAGATAAAAAGGGAAACAAAGAATATAACTACTGTGTAAACAAAGAGTTTGAGAGTAAGCATTACACAATCTCCAAGATCCTTTTTTTTTGAAAAAGGGGAATAGATTACCTATTTTTTACCACATATACCATTTTATTTGTTTTGACACCCCAAAAAATGAAAAAAAAAAGACTTTTCAAGAAAAGACTTCATTTTATTTTAACGAATTTATTTGTAATAAGATTTTTATTCATTCGTTACCCGAAATTTCTTGTCATATCAATAATTAGGTATTGTGGAGTACCTAATAGTCCATACTCACTGGAAGGTCAGAACGGGTAAAAGGCTGATCCAAATTCATCGCTGTGGTTATTCATTCAATATACAAGAATTTCGATTTTTGAATCGAGGGTTCGTAATGTAAGACTTATCTGATCTTATCAATTTTGAGAATTTTTTTATCGAATGCATCATCAATTTAGCAGAGTATTAAAGATTTCATCGAAAACTTACAGCGGCTTGCCAAACAAAGGCTAAGAGAAAAAAGAGTACAGGTATGACAGGCATAACATCTACGATTGGATTGAAAATGGCATAAGCTTCGGGCAATTTGGCGAATAAAAAACTACTCGAATAAAGGACAGAATTAAGACAGATACCGATTAAACTAAAGATATTAAGCATAACAAGCATTTCGTTCTTGTGGATTAGAAAATTTTGAGTTATTTATATATTATAAGGGAAAAATGAAAAAGGCAGATCAAGAAATCCTTCTTTTTCTTCGGTTCGGACTCTCCCAAATAAAAAATCCCTCCCCTCATTATCATTCTAAAATGAGAATATAAGGAATTCGGCTTTCATACAATATTTTAATTGAATTTTATGTAATGATCAATGAATTTTTTTGATTCTATATCTACATGTCTTGAATCCTAGCAATAAAATATCCCATATGGTTTTATGTATTTGGGTTGGGATTGACGAATAACCAATACCAATATTACTGTTGATTAGTATCGAATAGAAATCAAAATGGGGCGTGGCCAAGCGGTAAGGCTGCGGGTTTTGGTCCCGTTATTCGGAGGTTCGAATCCTTCCGTCCCAGATCGTTTTTCATGAAACGAGAGATGGGATCACACTGCATTCCACATGAAACAAGAATTTGTTAAAGGGAAAATTTTTTTCTTATTAATTTTCAGAATGGTTCTAAGAATCATATCTGAGAATTCGTTTGGTTTCTCACAAACGGAATCTAGTGTCAAATGTGAGTAAAATTGAATATCCTTATTTTCATTCAAAAAAGAGATTTTTGGCCTATTATATCATAAACATTCAGGATATGCTCGTACTACTCATATTCATTTCATATTCATTTTGAAGTTAGTTTCTTAGAGAAACTTTATGTCCCATATCTAATACCTATGAAATGGGAATTATCACATGATGCATTCTGAATCACAATGTGAGAGAAAGACCTCTCTATTCCCTTTCCCCAAACCTAAAGTCAAGTCAATAAAAAGAAAATAAATGATATCCCATCCAATTCCACATAGAATGTAAAGATTAAAGAGTGGGGAGTTTTGAATTTCATCACAGGTCTTAAAACTTCTAATTAAAGTTGGGTTGGCGCGGTAAAAGAAAAAAAAAATAGGAAAAACAGATTGATCTGGACCTTATTTTTTTGTATCTTAGATATTATCTGGTTCAAATGAACCATTGTAAATCAATGTAATGTAGTGATTGGGGAGAAATTCGTATATTTCATGTACTTGACTTTAGAATTGATCGAAAATTCTTGAATTTGAAGTAAAACAAAATCTGGATAAAAAACAAGGCCTATGCCTATATGATATATATTATGTATTTTTATTGTATTGTTGTATTTCAGTAACAAGGGCTTTTCGGTTAAGTGAAAAGGATCTGTGATTTATAAAATATCTATAATTAGAATTACCCCGGCTAAGGTAAGAACTCTTAGTTGTATATGATGGATCCGAAAAGATCATACTTCTCTGATTCTTGATTCCGATTTTCTATTTCAGATGAAAGAAAGAATAACAATAACGTAAGGAACTTAATTTTACCTTACACGAGATCTTTTTTTTTTTTTTTTACTTCATTTTTTTTTTTCTTGATTGGTACTGGAAGAAGTATTAGAAATCTATATTATCAAAAGTTCGACTTTTTCGGGTCATTGGAATAGCTTATTTGGTTACTAATTGATTTGATTTCGGGATTGTAAATAATTAGTATTCTACTATAGAAACGGAAACCTCTTTTGGAGGTTTATAGTTTATTTGTTCGAGAAAACTGGATCCTTCATGATTGATCGTCTCGAACAATCTGTTGAAGATGTAAATAATAAAATAAGTCTTAAGCAAACTCGTTTATTCGTCTTATTTATATTTATAAATAAATATTTTCATTCATATGATATAATATGGGGTTAAATTAAAAAAATTTGATCCTTGCTGACCCTTATCCGGATAAATACTTATTTATCCGTAGATAGAAAGTATGGACTATTATATACCGGTTGAACCAATGACTATTCATGATTTTATATTGAATCAATTCCATACCGCTTTGAAATTTCAATTAGAGGAATGTTATGGTAAAACTTCGTTTGAAACGATGTGGTAGAAAGCAACGTGCGACTTGAAGGACATGATCGGCTGTGGATTTTTACATCTGCCATCTTCTATAGTAATGAAGATGCTCTTGGCTCGACATAGTTTGTTCTGTTCTGCCCGGAACCCTATTTGGGTTATAAGTAAATAGTACATGATGAAGCTCGAGAAGAAAGGATTGATTCATTTTTCAAGGGAAAGAATCTAGGGTTAGTGAAAATCAATAAGTTAGACCAACTTTGTAAGTATATCCTCACTATATATAAATTCTAAATCGAAAGGTTCAAATTCAGAACAAGTTTGAAAAGTCAAATTTTTCGAAATTGGTAAAACTATTTCGATGAAAAGTGTATCACAAGGGAATCAATCGTTCGTATTCTATTTATATAGAATATAATAACAAAAAAAGGTATGTTGCTGCCATTTTGAAAAGAATAAGGATCCCCGAGGTAATGTCTAAACCCAATGATTTCACAAAGCAAAGATAAAGGATTCCGAAACAAGGAAACACTATTTTCAATTGTCTCAACAATTGGATCAGATTGAGGAATAAAAATAGATTCGAAATGAGACAAACAAAAGAGTTTAGAGACGGCTCAATAAATGTCTAAGGATTTTCTTGTCAGAATTACCCAACTTGAGTTATGAGTATGAATGAGATTTCTTCCCTTTTCTGTAAGGAAGAAGAAAAAAGTACTCAATTCAAATCATAGTAAAATTCATGATTTTATGGATCCATTTGCTATTATATACAGAAATTAGAATCATTTTTCTCGAGCCGTATGAGGAAAAAACCTCCTATACGTTTCTAGGGGGGGCATTGTTTATTTACATCTATCCCAATGAGCCATCTATCGAATCGTTGCAATTGATGTTCGATCCCGAAGAGAAGGAAGAGATCTTCGAAAAGTAGGTTTTTACGATCCGATAAAGAATCAAACTTATTTAAACGTTCCTGCTATTCTATATTTCCTTGAAAAAGGTGCTCAACCCACAGGAACTGTTTATGATATTTTAAGGAAGGCAGAATTCTTTAAAGAAAGAACTTCGAGTTAATTAAAGGAAAAAACCAAATAGTTAAATAAATAAAATAAAGTAGGGAAGGGTAACTAGTATCTATCCTTGTGTAATTATTTATATTTACACACCATTTTCCTTTTTCTTGCTTTATTCATATTTTGGTGGGGGAATTTAATTTAACAACAAACAAGGGGTTAAGCTTGCTTATCGTACTTTTATTGATTGAATAAACCGGGGATTTTTTCTTTACCTTTTCCTTAATTTTTTCCATTCCAATTTCTTATTTATGTTTATGTTTATGTTGTGCCAATCCAACACAAGTCTTTATTTTATTTACTTGATTTATTTTCTCAACATTGCATTTATATTGACAATGGTGTATCGAACAAATATAATTCGATCGTAGATAAATAGGGCTGTTTATCCCCACCCCATATTGGTTTTTTTTTGTTTCCTTCACTCAAATGATGGGTTTGCCTTGCTGCATTTACTCTCATACAAGATGTATTTTCTTAAGGAAAATCAAAAAAGAATTTGATAAAAAATGGGTGGTCTGTCATAATTTTTACATTTCGATTGGGAATATTTTTAATCCGATCTGCTCATTTTGGTATTTTGTATTTCTAATTGATCAGAAAATCTTTCTTTTCGATGTGTTGCTAGTTCAATGTTTTGATAGGGTCGTGCAGTGCAATTCAATTGATTTTTGTATTTCGATCGTATCTACATATCCTATTTATCCGGGTTGCTAACTCAACGGTAGAGTACTCGGCTTTTAAGTGCGACTATGATCTTTTACACATTTGGATGAAGCAACGAATTCGTCCAGACTATTGGTATAGTCTATAAGACCACGACTGATCCTCAAGGGTAATGAATGGAAAAAACAGCATGTCGTAATAAAATCAATTTATTATTTTATTAGATTTTCTATTTTATTAATTTATTTAATTTGAAATGAAAGTCAAAGTTAAAGTAGAACTTTGAGTTTATCCTTACCGGATCGTTACAGTT